TTTTTCTTTTTTGCGAGGAGCTGGATGAGAAGAAATTGCTCATGTCCAGTTCTGTAGTAGAGATGGAATTGAGAAAGAGACATCAACTATAACCCGAAAAGAACCAGATTCCGTAAACAACATAGAGGAAGACTGAAAGGAATATCTTGTAGCGGCAATCGTATTTGTTTTGGCCGATATGCTCTTCAAGCACTTGAACCTGCTTGGATTACATCTAGACAAATAGAAGCCGGCCGGCGCGCAATGACACGAAATATACGACGGGGTGGAAAAATATGGGTACGTATATTTCCAGACAAACCAGTTACAGTAAGACCTACGGAAACACGCATGGGTTCGGGCAAAGGATCTCCCGAATATTGGGTAGCTGTCGTTAAACCTGGTAAAATCCTTTATGAAATGGGTGGAGTGGCCGAAAATATAGCCAGAAAGGCTATTTTAATTGCAGCATCAAAAATGCCTATAAAAACTCAATTCATTATTTCAGGATAGAAATATAGAAAACCAAGAGAAAGAGGTCTTAGAAATTCAAAAACAATTGTGGATTTTCTTTTTTTGACAAACAATATTTCTTTTTTTCTTCGTCCTTTGTTGCATTGAAAGAAGAGATTCAAAAATGATTCAACCTCAGACCATTTTGAATGTAGCAGATAACAGCGGAGCCCAAAAATTGATGTGTATTCGAATCATAGGAGCCAGTAATCGCCGATATGCTCATATTGGTGACGTTATTGTTGCTGTAATCAAGGAAGCAATACCCAATACACCTCTGGAAAGATCAGAAGTGATCAGAGCTGTAATTGTACGTACTTGTAAAGAACTCAAGCGTGACAACGGTATTATAATACGATATGATGACAATGCTGCAGTTGTAATTGATCAAGAAGGAAATCCAAAAGGAACTCGAATTTTTGGAGCAATCGCCCGGGAATTGAGACAGTTAAATTTCACTAAAATCGTTTCATTAGCTCCTGAAGTATTATAAGTATAAGATGATAACTTCAATAGAATTCTCTATTTAAACGAAATTCTTGAAATTATATAGATTTGTTGTGGATTATGTCTCAAGTAGATTATATTATGTCTTATGCATATACCTTTAATACTAATAAATCAAAAAACATGTTGATTATATCAAAATTCGGGAGAAAGAAGAATTTACGATGGGGAGGGATCCTATTGCTGAAATAATAACCTCTATACGAAATGCTGACATGAATAGAAAAGGAACGATTCGAATAGCATCAACTAACATCACCGAAACCATTGTTAAAATACTTTTACGAGAAGGTTTTATCGAGAACGTAAGAAAACATCAGGAAAGCAATAAAGACTTTTTTGTTTTAACCCTACAACATAGAAGAAATAGGAAAGGACCATATCAAACTACTTTAAATTTAAAACGGATAAGCCGACCCGGTCTACGAATCTATTCTAACTATCAAAATATTCCTAGAATATTAGGCGGGATAGGTATTGTAATTCTTTCTACTTCTCAAGGTATAATGACAGACCGAGACGCTCGACTAGAAGGAATCGGCGGAGAAATTTTGTGTTATATATGGTAATCAATCCATATATTATAGATATAATATCCGAATTGTATCTGAAACCTTCTTATTTGTGAAAAAAAAAAAAAGAAAAGGGCAAATTGTCGACTAAATATTACTATGACTCCTCCTGTGCTACATTAGTTGATACTTCGAAGTACCTGGAACTGGAATGAAAGAACAAAAAAAAAAATTCAGTAATTAAACCTTCATGAATTTTTTCTCAATGATATGGTCGAGATTCCTTTGGATAATGAATATATGATTGTAGATTATGCTTTAGAAACGACCAAAAGAAGTTTTTTATACGTATACATATTATAAGTAGATAGGGTAAAAATTCAATTTCAATTGATTTAAAGTAAATCATTATGATTCAACCCCCCCGGACATATAATTGTTAAAATCCCTAACAAGGGTTAGAATAATTAAGTGGTTTTTTCAACTTCAAGATTCCTTTCAGGGGGCTCGTTTGAGGGTTCAAAAATTTCAAGAAACTTATTTTCTTCCAACGAATTCGGGATTAAGGAATAACAGCTATGAAAATAAGGGCTTCTGTTCGTAAAATTTGTGAAAAATGTAGGCTAATCCGCAGGAGGGGACGAATTATTGTAATTTGTTCCAACCCGAGACATAAACAAAGACAAGGATAATTCTTCTAGTAAAAAAAAAAAAGAGACTGCTAAAGCAATCTTCAATTTTAAAGAAAAGGATAAACAAATAAAATATAGAAGATCTATTTTGACATGAAATGGATATATCCATATATCTCTGACTTATTTTTATAAAATGATAAAATATGGCAAAACCTATACCAAAAGTCGGTTCACGCAGGAATGTGCGCATTGGTTCACGTAAGGATGCACGTAGAATACCAAAGGTAGTTATTCATGTTCAAGCAAGTTTCAATAACACCATTATTACTGTTACAGATGTAAGGGGTCGGGTGATTTCTTGGTCCTCTGCCGGTACTTGTGGATTCAGGGGTACAAGAAGAGGGACGCCCTTTGCTGCTCAAATCGCAGCAGGAAATGCTATTCGAGCAGTAGTGGATCAAGGTATGCAACGAGCAGAAGTTATGATAAAAGGTCCGGGTCTCGGAAGAGATGCAGCATTACGAGCTATCCGTAGAAGTGGTTTAGTATTAAATTTTGTACGGGATGTAACTCCTATGCCACATAATGGCTGTAGACCTCCTAAAAAAAGACGTGTGTAGGAATAAAAAAAAAAAGACTAAAGAGATTTCAAGAGAAATAAATGATTTAATGAGTTGATCAAAGACAAAAAGAATATTACTATGGTTCGAGAGAAAGTAAAAGTATCTACTCGGACACTACAGTGGAAGTGTGTTGAATCAAGAATAGATAGTAAACGTCTTTATTATGGACGCTTTATTCTATCTCCGCTTATGAAAGGCCAGGCCGACACAATAGGCATTGCGATGCGAAGGGCTTTGCTTGGAGAAATAGAAGGAACATGTATTACACGCGCAAAATCTGAGAAAGTACCACATGAATATTCTAGCATAGCGGGTATTCAAGAATCGGTACATGAAATTTTAATGAATTTGAAAGAAATTGTATTGAGAAGTAATCTGTATGGAACTCGCAAGGCATTTATTTGTGTCAAAGGTCCCGGATATGTAACTTCTCAAGACATCATCTTACCGCCCTCTGTGGAAATAATTGATAATACACAGCATATAGCTAGCCTAACAGAACCAATTTATTTGTGTATTGGATTACAAATTGAAAGGAATAGAGGATACGGTATAAAAACGCCAAATAACTTTCACGACAAAAGTTATCCTATAGATAATGTTGTATTCATGCCGGTTCGAAATGTAAATCATAGTATTCATTCTTATGGGAATGGTAATAAAAAACAAGAAATACTTTTTCTCGAAATATGGACAAATGGAAGTTTAACTCCTAAAGAAGCACTTCACGAAGCTTCCCGGAATTTGATTGACTTATTTATTCCTTTTCTACATGCGGAAGAGGAAAAGTCACATTTAGAGAACATTCAACACAAGGTTAGTTTACCTTTTTTTCCTTTTTATGATAAATTAACTAAACTAAGAAAAAAGAAAAAAGAAATAGCATTGAAATTTTTTTTTATTGACCAATCAGAGTTGCCTCCCAGAATCTATAATTGTCTTAAAACGTCCAATATACATACATTTTTCGACCTTTTGAATAAGAGCCAGGAAGACCTTATGAAAATTGAACATTTTCACAGAGAAGATGTAAAACAGATATTGGACATTATAGAAAAGAAGTAAAAAAGCATTTTGAAATTGATTTACAAATAGGTTTTCATTCAATCTTCAGCACAATCCGAATCTATATAGTCGGGCCAGAATTGAATAAATAATGTATCTAGGGAATAGTCACTTCAAAGTGAAAGTGAATTCTCCCTAGATACACACACCGTGTTATTTTACTTACAATTGACTGAATTTAATAAGCGAATCCATTTAAAATTAAAAAAGACCTAAAGTTAGGGATTTATCAATTGGCAATGTTGCTCCAATGCCCAACCACAGGGCTACTGCAGTACCAATCAAAAAGACGGTTGTTGCTACCGGACGGCGAAATGGATTTTGGAATTTATTAATATTTTCCAAAAAGGGTACTGTTAATAATCCCACAGGCACTGAAACCATTAAAAGAACACCCAATAACTTGTTAGGTACTGTACGAAGTATTTGAAATACGGGAAAAAAATACCATTCGGGTAGTATTTCCAAAGGAGTTGCAAATGGATCCGCGGGTTCACCAATCATTGAAGGTTCTAGAACGGCTAAGCCTACATTACAGGCAATAGTACCGAGAATTACTACGGGAAAAATATATAAAAGATCATTTGGCCATGCGGGTTCTCCATAATAATTATGACCCATACCTTTAGCTAATTTAGCCCTTAATACAGGATCGTTCAAATCAGGGTTTTTTGTTATTGGGATAGGTGAATTCTTATAAATCCATCCCCCGACAGAGCCGGACATGATAATTTTTCATCATCCGGCTCAAGCAAGAACCAATCGAATCAAATGGACACAAATGGATACATAATAAACTAAATATATATCTTATCCATACATATATAAATGATTCTATATTCCATCTAATTATAGATAAGAAAAAAGTTATCCGATTCAAGTTTCAAAATTTGAAACTATACATTCCAAGAAATTCAATTCTTACAGGTAAAAAAATGCTCAATACCCAAGTAGGCTTGGCTTACAAAGTTGATTATGATCAAGTGCTTTCTGGGTTGTCTCACACCTTGCCTGTGATTCGCTCTTCTCCCCCAAAAAGATCAATATTTTTCACATACAAAAGATTTACTTGTTACTAATATAGTCTAGCCTTTGCTCTTCTTTAGATCCTTTGTTTCACTCCGATAGTATATATAATAAATCGGGTCGATGCAGAGGAAATGAATGCATTTCCATACTATGTAAGAAATAATAAAAAAAGTAAAAAAAAAAAAGCTAAAACATATGAATTTTGATTGGGCCAAATCCCTTATTCTACTGGATCTTACGGAGCCCGTTCATGCAAGATATCGGTCAGGTCTGATCATAGAAAAGATTCTCTTCAAGTGAACCAGCCTATCCTTTGTATGGTATGGAACTTACACGGCGGTTGGAACAAAGATACATTTGGTTGTGAATTCTAATGTAGCAGAGAAAGAAATACTTCTGCACGGCTCCAATCAATAGTTCAAGTCACACACTCCCATAATCCACTTTCTCTTCGGAGAATTCCCCTCAACTATTCATGTCAAATAAATAATAGAATCTTGTAGAGTTGAAAGGAAATATCCAAACACATGTCTTATTTTTTTTTTTTTAATAATCCATATTTGTAGCAATGAAATACTATATATATATATATATATTCCTCCTCCAACTAATAAGATAAATAATAAATTCAAAATATCTATGATCTGATCTATATTCTTTATAAAGGACCAGAAATGCCTTGCTTACGTATCATTAAGAAATGCATTAACATAAATACGGCAGTAAGAAGAGGTAATACAAAAGTGTGTAAACTATAAAAACGGGTCAAAGTGGATTGTCCTACACTAGCACTTCCACGTAATAACTCTACCAAAGGCGATCCTATTACTGGAATAGCGTCCGGTACGCCTGTTACAATTTTAACTGCCCAATAGCCAATTTGGTCCCGAGGTAGAGAATAACCTGTTACACCAAAAGATGCCGTCAATACACCCAGAATTACGCCCGTAATCCAAGTTAATTCCCGAGGTTTTTTAAAACCACCCGTGAGATAAACACGAAATACGTGCAGGATCATCATTAAGACCATCATACTTGCCGACCATCGATGAACCGATCGGATTAACCAACCAAAGTTAGCTTCAGTCATTATGTATTGAACAGAAGCAAAGGCCTCAGTCACAGTTGGACGATAGTAAAAAGTCATAGCAAACCCTGTAGCTACTTGTACTAAAAAACAAGTAAGCGTAATTCCTCCTAGACAATAAAATATGTTAACATGAGGAGGAACATATTTACTAGTTATATCATCTGCAATCGCCTGAATCTCGAGACGTTCTTCGAACCAATCATAGACTTTATTGAGATAGGTAAACCAAGAACGAGGACTCCCCCTCTTAGAACCGTATATGAGAATTTCATCTCGTACGGCTCAAAAAAAAAAACACCCCAATACTGGCTGACGGAAAGGAAGACAGAATTGAAAGTTTGAAACTTCTTCACCCTTTCATTCAATCTTTTTTATCTAAAGAAAAGATACAAACAAGTAAAAATAGCCCTTCTTTTCTTTGTAATTAGAATGCCAAAAACTCAAGTCGGCGCATTCGTCTTTATGTTGATCATTACAGGCCTCTTGAATCTTCTCTTTACCTACCTAATTTCTTTTTCTTTGCTTTGATTTATTATTGGAATATCACTTTTTTTCTTTATTAGTGATTATTGACTTTATTATTGATAGGCATTATCTTGTTAAGACCCTATGAATCAATTGAAACCCCAGATTCATACTAGAACCACGATAATTCAATAAAAAAATCTTGAAACTAAGCACAAAGATTCCCTGAGTAAGAACCGTTGAATCATCAACTTATTTAATGATTAGATAGAACAATAGAAAGAAAGCTTTGTCCTTTGATCAAAATAAACATAAAGAAATTAGAATTTGAAAGAATAAAAAATCTTTCTATTTAGAATTCATTTTCTTTGAATTTTTTTTTTTTAGTCCGGCTGCGAGGTTTGGTTTGAATATTAAATATGAATCGTAGTTCGAACACTTCGTGATCTATTTCATATATTCCGTGCTCCAGATACTAAAATGAATATTCGACGGGCTAAAACGATCTCTATCAAGACGACAGATCCCTTTTTCTGTACTATCAATAGGATCAATTATAACAAGTCGCACACTCATATTCCGGAAATACAGAAAAAAAAAAGAAATTTTGCGGTCGAACTGCCAAAAAACATGGGCTAAAATACGAGACCTATTCGCTTTTTTTTGATTGAAAAACTCGGGCTTCGCAGTTCTTGTGAATCTAATTCATCGCAATTCCATCCAGTAAAACAGAAGAATTATAAATCTCCAAAATAATAGATAGGAATACTGCAAATAGAGCCATTGCAATACCCATCAAAGGAGTCGTTCCCCATCCAGGGGCCACTTTACCATATTCCGAATTCAATGGTTTCAAAAAAGACCCTATAGTAGTTGGCTTTGGCCTTGGATTAAATCTAGAACTACCCTCAACAGTTTGTGTAGCCATAATAAATCTTATTTTGTATTCAATGAGATCTGTTGACTTTGTATACCATTCCGTTGTAAATAAACGATCTTATCATAGATCCATTGTGGTCTTGAAATTTTATAATAATGGAACCAGCAACCTTAGTCGCCATTTCTATATCTGGTTTACTTGTAAGTTTTACTGGGTACGCCTTATATACTGCCTTTGGGCAACCCTCTCAACAACTAAGAGATCCATTCGAGGAACACGGGGACTAGTTAAAATAATGAGCCTCAAAATAGAATATTTTGAGGCTCATTACTTTAACTGAGGGAATGAAAAATCATTTTATTTTTTAGTTGGAACTTTAGGCGGTTCTCGAAAAAAGATAGCGAAAAAAATGATCCCTAGAGTCGATACTAAAAGAAATGTATAAACCAATGCTTCCATAAATTCGATTGTGGTTTACAATTATAGCTTCCATGCCTGTTTATTTTGGATCATCTCCTGGAGAAAAAGCGGGGATAAAAAGGTAGTGATTGAAATCAAGATTTTTCCAGCAACCTAAGCCTATGTCAAATCACAAACAGAAAAGAAAAAATAGAAGCCAAAATGACAAAGCAATCTTGAATCAAACTACTTGTCTTCTTGTAGTTGGATCTCCAAGTTTTTGGAATGCTCCAAATTCTACTTGAGCATCCAAATCCGGATCAATACCAGCAAAAACATCTCTGAACAGGGTTCTAGCACCATGCCAAATGTGCCCGAAAAAGAAGAGCAGAGCAAACGAGGCATGTCCAAAAGTAAACCAACCTCTTGGACTGCTACGAAAAACACCATCAGATTTCAAAGTAGCACGATCTAATTCAAAAATTTCACCCAATTGAGCACGTCTAGCATATTTTTTCACAGTAGCAGGATCGCTATAACTTATGCCATTAAGTTCGCCACCATAGAACTCAACAGTTACACCTACTTGTTCAACACTATACTTTGATTCTGCCCTTCTAAAAGGGACATCAGCTCTAACAATTCCATCTCCGTCTACCAAAACAACCGGAAATGTTTCAAAAAAAGTAGGCATACGACGAACAAAAAGTTCACGCCCTTCTTTATCTCTAAAGATAGGGTGTCCTAACCACCCAACGGCTATCCCATCCCCGTTGTCCATTGAACCCGCCCTGAATAATCCCCCTTTCGCCGGATTATTGCCAATGTAATCATAAAAAGCCAACTTTTCGGGAATTTTAGACCAAGCTTCGGATAAAGTTTGATTTTCGGCTAGCCCAGCACTAACCCTTCGATATATTTCTTGCTGGAAGTATCCCTGATCCCATTGATAACGAGTAGGACCAAATAATTCGATGGGAGTCGTTGATGAACCATACCACATAGTTCCAGCAACAACAAAAGCCGCAAAAAAGACAGCAGCGATACTACTGGAAAGGACGGTTTCAATATTTCCCATACGTAATCCTTTGTATAAACGTTGGGGCGGGCGAACACTAAGATGGAATAAGCCCGCTAATATGCCCAATGTCCCCGCTGCAATATGATGAGAGGCTATTCCTCCCGGAACAAAAGGATCAAAACCTTCCACACCCCATGCTGGATTTACAGGTTGTACCTTTCCAGTTAGCCCATAAGGATCGGACACCCATATTCCAGGACCATATAATCCTGTTACATGAAATGCGCCAAAACCAAAACAAGCCACTCCTGAGAGAAATAAATGAATTCCAAAGATCTTGGGCAAATCCAAAGAAGGTTTTCCTGTGCGCTCATCGCTAAAAATTTCCAGATCCCAATACACCCAATGCCAAATAGCTGCCAAGAAGCACAAGCCAGAAAACACAATATGTGCTCCGGCTACACCTTCGTAACTCCAAATACCCGAATTGGTTATAGTCCCCCCTGTAATACTCCAACCGCCCCATGAATTGGTTATTCCTAAACGAGTCATGAAGGGGATAACAAACATACCCTGTCTCCACATTGGATCAAGAACGGGGTCAGAAGGATCAAAAACTGCTAATTCATATAGAGCCATCGAACCGGCCCAACCAGCAACCAGGGCTGTGTGCATTATATGAACAGAAAGCAAACGGCCAGGATCATTCAATACGACGGTATGAACACGATACCAAGGCAAACCCATGGAAATACCCCTTTATCAACGAAAAATAGACACTCTGTAACTTTATTGCATTGGAATAGGCTACGTACCTCCCCCTCGGTGGACTATTTCGGAGAAAAGATTACGCTTTGTTCGATATTTAATTTACTAAATAATGTAATGGAAGAGTCTGGTTCAGAAGAAGAAAAAGAGAAGCAGATCTATTCTATATCCGATAAGTATCAATACGCAATGGGGGTTAATCTCATTTTCTATGAACGAATGTGCCCATATTTGTTCATCATTCAAAGGGCACATTCGTAAGAATTCTTTTTCATTCATTCTGTTTTCTTTTTTTTTATGACCTTGACTATTATTCAATCTATGTATAAAATAAAAATAGGATTAAAATAAAAAATAGGATAAACTAAAGACCAATGGTATTAAGACAATAAATCCATTGTTACGCTTCCATATCAAAGTGAAATTGAGTATTTAATTCTTTTTTCTTTTAGTTTATGCCGCTTGGTATGCCAAAAGTACCTTTCAGAATGCCTGAAGACGAAGATGCATCTTGGGTTGATTTATACAACGGACTTTATCAACAAAGAAATCTTTTTTTATTCCAAGATGTTGGGAGCGAGATCTCGAATCAACTTGTTTCTCTTATGTTGTATCTTGGTGGGGAGTTTGATACCAGAGATATCTTTTTGTTTATAAACTCTTCTGGTGGATCTGTAGTTCCCGGACTAGTTCTTTACGATACTATGCAATGCTTAAATGTGTCTACAACGTGCGTGTCATTGGCCGCTTCAGTGGCATCCTTTATCTTAGTCGGAGGAAAACGTTCCAAACGTACGGCATTCCCTCACGCTAGGGTAATGATGCATCAACCCGCTTCCGCTTATTGTGACGAAAAAACGGGACAATATACCATGGAAACTGACGAACTAATACGCATTCGCAACAGCATCATAACGGCTTATGTAGACCAAACGGGCCAGAGCATGTTTGCTATATGGCGCGACCTGGAAAGAGATAGTTTTATGTCAGCAACAGAAGCCAAAGATCATGGAATTGTTGATAATATCGGATAATGTCATTGTCAGAATAGCATCGATTTAACGCAAATTCACAATTGAAAGTTAAGTGATTTAACCCCCTTCCTTATCTTATTCCTTCTTTCTTAACTTTTCTTAACCACTTCAGTTAAGAAAAGTTAACCTTAAGGTAAGGTAAGGTAAGGGGTTAATATTCTATTTCTATATAATATTCAACATCAAAAGAAGGAATTTAGAATTTCATCCGGTTAGGATCGATCTAAACCAGCCCATTATGTATATGGTTTAGCATGCCAACTATTAAACAACTTATTAGAAAGGCAAGACAGCCAATCAGAAATGCCACGAAATCCCCTGCTCTTGGGGGATGTCCTCAACGTCGAGGAACATGTACTAGGGTGTATGTGCGACTCGTTCCGATCATGAGCTGAAACAAAAGTCAACCCTTTCTTTTTCAGTATCAATGATCAGTACCAGTAAATACTTCTCTTCACTATCTAAAAAATAAAAAAGATAGATTTAACATATCTTACTGTGTACCAAATTTATGGTTTCCATTGGTGCAAATCCAATCACTTCCATTTGTAATTTAAGATGAAAAAAAAGTATCCATTGGTAGCAAATGCTTATCCATTAAGCGGTTAAAATCCTATTTGAAAAGGGAAAAAATTATGCTTCCAAGAACGGACTAAGAGGGTCAGCTACCCAACTCATTTTCATAATTGAATACCGTTACTGTATAAGATAGGTCTCTGATTGTGAAAGATCTATTATTGGACATGGGGGGTAGAGCCAAAAAGTGTGAATTGTACAAGTTACCCATAGCATTCATTGATTAAATGAAGTAAGGAGCTCCGGTGTATAGAGAGGACCTCACCGTTTAAGAAGTAACCATAGAGACGATGGAACCCACTAGTTAGCCATTTCTATTTACTACTCTTTGAGTGATTATGCTTTTTTTATACCTAATATTTAAGTTCTTATTTATAGGCAAAATAAAATGCCTAAAAAAGGCAAAAACTCGTGGTCGGGACGGTTATAGTAGCAAAAGCCATTGGAATTTTTATTTTATACATTGGAAGAATCCGTTTTGTTATTAATAGACTAGTAAAGGGAAAAAGAATAACCGAAAGAAAGAATGAGTTATTCATCAAAGTTTCTTTTCTTCAATGACCAGAATTAAACGAGGATATATAGCTCGGAGACGTCGAACAAAAATGCGTTTCTTTGTATCAGGTTTTCGAGGGGCTCATTCAAAAGTGACTCAAACTATTATTCAACAAAGAATAAGAGCTTTGTTTTCGGCGCATCGGGATAGAGGTAGGAAAAAAAGAGATTTTCGTCGTTTGTGGATCACTCGAATAAATGCAGCAATTCGCGCGGAATCGGTATCCTATAGGTATAGTACACTACTACACAACCTGTACCGTAAGCAGTTGCTTCTTAATCGTAAAATACTTGCACAAATAGCTATATTAAATAGGAATTGTCTTTATATGATTTCCAAAGCGATTTATTAAAAAAAATATTAATAAAGAAAAATAATAAGTGAATCGGAAGGAATCCACCGGAATACTTTAAATGGAGTTTCCTCGAGAATAAACTCGGAGAGGGTGGAATAGAAATTAGTACGAAAAAAGATGATGATGATCATAAGGTCATCAAAACAAAAAGAGCAAAAAAAAGGATTTTCCTTTCCCGACTCGATTCTTTTATTTTTATTATTCTTACAACATTACAAGGGAATTTCAGTTTGTTTGATTTTCGGATTTTTCGAATAAAACATCAACCTACGCTTGAGTTCGGATTTGAATTTTGATTCAATTGAAAATGGAAGGATAAGCACACTTTTTTTTATTTAGTTCTAGTTCTAAGACCTCTAGTTCTAGCGACCGATTCCCCTCTTTCAAATTGTTTCTGATTATTAAGAAAGGGTAACAAAGATAAAATACGAGCTCGTTTTATAGCAATAGTAATTAATCGTTGTTGTTTTAAAGTCAATCTATTTACTCGCCTAGATAATATCTTTCCTTGTTCACTAATAAATCGACTAATTAAACTCATGTTTCTATAATCAATTCGATCCCCCGATTGGATCGGGGGCAAACGCCTACGAAAAGATCGCTTGGATTTATCCATAATTTGTTTATTCCTTATCTCTAAAAATAAAAATCCTATCCTTATCCATATTTCTAATTCTTAAATTTGAAAATCTAATTTAGTCCTATTTAGATCGGACCAAATTATGGAATTTATAAGATTTGCTTTGTTTATTCATTATTCTAGATTTATGTATATGTAATAAATAATTATATAGAAAAAAAAGAATAATCTATTCTATGTACTAATAGTGGCATTACATATAACTAATTCTATACCTAAAGTAAGTCATATTTTAATATTCCTTGAGAGAGCGGTAACATATGACATACAGGCACTCGATTTGATCTATTTCTTTATCTCCCCGTGAGTTGTATGTTTGTAACAATAGGGACAGAATTTCCTCAATTCCAATCGACTGGGCGTATTGTGTCGATTTTTTTGAGTAATATATCGGGAAATGCCCGTTGATTCTTTATTAATACCGTTTCGAACACAATTGGTGCATTCCAAAATAATCGTTACTCGGACATCTTTACTCTTAGCCATGAACCCCCTTTAGGTTTTAATCCACCCCACCCTATCCTATTGATTTTAGGGTCAAAAACAAATAAGAAAAAAAAAGTTGCTAACTAAAAATCAAATTAGGAATGATTTCGTAGTAATAAATTGAAATCTATAAAAAAAGATTATAGTAAATAATAAGTAATACAATGATTTCTAATTTTTTTAGATTTAGAATCAGAATAATTTAGAATAGAATCACAGTGGAGTATTTAATTGAAGCCCTTTTGTAGTGTAGAATATTTGATAGATGTTGCCTTAGCCGCATTTCCGTTTTTCCTCGACTAGTAATTTAATTGGAGCCTGAACCCCGAATTTCGGTGCGGTTGAATCTACTATCCCTTATTCTAAAAAGCGAAAAAAAAAAGGGGGGGGATCAGATATTTGATTGTATCTCTAATCTCCTTCACCCCGTCCCACGCCAATAAATAACTAGAATGAAAAAAAAGGAAATGTTAACGCATCCGGGAATAAACGATTGATCTCTATCAATAAACCTGCTAAAGAACCAAACCATAGAGTACTTAGTACTGGTGCTACGGAAAGATATGTTTTTAGATCTCGCATTTAAAACCCCCTTGTTTATTGTATTACAATATGGTACTAGATATATAATCAGATGAATATGTAGTTAAGGACCACTTCTTTTTATCTATTTGGATGCGAAATCCCTAATCCAAATTAAAATGGACAATTATTTGATAGATAAGATTTTCATTTTCTTAAAACAGAAAAATATGTAACTTTCCACCCAAGAATTTCCACAAAAAAGATGAATTTATTAATAAATTCATTTGTTATAGGGTCCTTATATAATATGAGATAAAAAAGGGGAAGTAGCAAGAAAAATTGATATTCTATATCAATATAGGAATTCAAAGTGTGGAAAACAAGACAGGGATTCTCTATAATGACACTATAAACCAATTGAAAGGGATGTAGCGCAGCTTGGTAGCGCGTTTGTTTTGGGTACAAAATGTCACGGGTTCAAATCCTGTCATCCCTACCTATTACTTCTCCTTTGAGCAGTAACGAAGGAGCAATTTTAGATCAATTAAAATTGAGCATACAGAATCTTTAATACTATTATTCTATATCATATATAATAGTATAGATCATATATAATACTATAATAGTATAGGTGTGCAAGATATCCTTTATATATATAAAAGAATCCTCCCCTTTCTATTACAGCCTTATCTTATTGTGATAAGAAAGCGCTCTTAGTTCAGTTCGGTAGAACGTGGGTCTCCAAAACCCAATGTCGTAGGTTCAAATCCTACAGAGCGTGATTCTGCTCTTGTTAGGTAGAAAATAAATGACACCAAACCAAAATTGAAATAAAAAAATTCAATAGCAATCTGACTTGACCTCCCCTAGATTCAATTAAATGAATTAATAAAGAGGGGGGGTGAGTCAAAAAAAAAAAGGAAAGAGATATTAATTAATCAAAGGTCCAACTGATCGCCACGTCTATATTGTAAATATGCAGTCACGAATAATCCAGCCAAAGTAATGGGAATTAGACCTAAGACGATTCCAAATAGAAAAACTTCAATCATTTTGATTTTTTTTTTTGAAAGGGAAAAAGAGAGGTAATATCTATCCATAAATGTGAATCCGTATTGCCCATGAATCTCAATGACGGATAATTAGAATTGATAGTTAGCGCAGTAAAGAACTATAGAATCTATGCAATAGTAAATAAGAATCTGTTTTTATAAATTGTTCGTTCATTCAAATTCAATAAATTTTCAAATAAGTCGTATCTTACTCAGACCAATAAATAAAGCTGAGGTTATAGTTAAAGCCACTACTAAAAAACCGAAATAACTAGTTATCGTAGGCATGA